TTTGATCCGATGTTTCAAACTACTCCATTCCGTTTTTTTTATGATGATTTAGAATTCACCCCATTGATTGAGAATATCTCTTCCTCCATAGTTTCAATTCTTCCGAAGTTAGAAGAAAGAAGAAGTCCGTCGATTTTCTTTTCTAGATAACAGAATCTCAATTCCTGGAGATGAGAGATGAGAAATCATGCAAATCGTTTCTATACTATATCTATACTAATCGAATCTTACTCTATTTCTATTTCGTTTATTATCTCATCAAAGTTTCCCTTTTTGACTCTTTGAGAAGTTCCTGGAAGAAGTTCTATTTACTAACGGAGTTACTTCACCCCTCCTTTTTTCTTTTTTACCATACAAGAATTGCATCGATCAACAAGAATTTGGCTCTATTTACGAACTTTATACTTTATATTGTGCCTCTAAAAATTCATTTGGGACAATTGAACCTTCTCAAACTGTTTCTTTTTAAGAACCAAAAAGATTTGTGCCAGAATAACAGATGCTAAGAAGAACAAAAGGCCTTGGACACGGGATGGGTCTTGAAGTACTATTTCTGCGTCTCCCTGACCAAACCCACCGACATTCGGATTACTTGTTAATGGTTGATCAAGCTTGACAGATTCAGCTTCGGAAACAAGAAGTTCTAGTCCTGGAGGTATAATATCAACCTCTTGGTGTCCATCCGATGCATCCACTATGGTTATTTCATATCCTCCCTTTTCTTTACGTATGATTTTGCTTATTATACCTCCAGCTGTAGCATTATAGACTGTATTGTTACTCTTGCTCCCATCGGGATAAATCTGACCTCTTCCCCTATTCCCGCCTACATATATAGGATATTTTAAGAAGTGAACATCTTTTGTAGTCGCGGGGTCGGGGGAAAGGATAGGAAAGGTGATTTCACTATATTTTTGACCAGGAACAGGACCTATCACAAGAATATTTTTTTTAGTGGGGCGATAACTCTGAAAAGACAGATTGCCCATCTTTTCTTTCAGCTCGGGAGAAATACGATCGAGGGGAGCTAATTCGAATCCCTCAGGTAGAATAAGAACAGCCCCCACATTCAAAGACCCCTTTTTCCCATTAGCAAGAACTTGTTTCAGTTGCATATCATAAGGGATTCTAACAACTGCCTCAAATACAGTATCGGGAAGTACCGCTTGTGGAACCTCAATATCCACGGGCTTATTAGCTAAATGGCAATTGGCGCATACAAGACGCCCAGTAGCTTCTCGTGGATTTTCATAGCCCTGCTGCGCAAAAATGGGATATGCATATGAAGTAGATGTCTGAGTTATTACATATATCATGATAGATAGAGAAATGAATCGAGTCATCTGTTCCGTTATCCAAGAAAAGGTATTTCTATTTTGCATGGTCCAATCATTGAGCACGAAAATTTCTACAATAGATTGGGTAGGTTGCTAGTATAGTTCCCTATCTCTGAGTCTGTTATTATTATTGTACTGGAATCATTTTACTGTAATACAGGAGGATTTCCCTAGATGGGTAGAAATAGAAAAAAGTGAGTCAGATTTTGAATGGTTTGTTTCTGTAAGAAGTAACAAACATTCTAATTGGGTTACTATCCGTGTATTGTTCTTTAGTCATTCATTGAATGATAAATTACTACAAGTGACGGAGATACGCTATTTAAATAATGGAAGATCCAATATTTCAAAATTGTATCTAGAATGACTGGAAAAGTGGAAACAAGAACCGCTAGAATTTGATCGTTATGATCAAATCCAAAATCTTTGTAGACAGAGCCAATCATGAGTTCCCATCCATGGGGCGAGTGGAATCCGATACATAAATCGGTTAATAAAATAATAGAAAAGGCTTTGATTGTGTCGCTTAAGTTATAGAGGAATTCCTGAACCCAAAAATTGAGAATGACAAGTTCTTCATTACCCAGAATCGAATAGCCGCTTAGAATAGCGAAACATATTATATTTGTTGCGAAGTGTAATATGCTATGGATATGATTCTCATTATGCATTTTGACCAATTGTATCATTTCTTTGTGGATTCCTATACGAAGCTTTTGTATATGTGTCTCCGGGTACTCCTTTATCATTTCGTCCAAAAGGAATAGTTCCTTTAATTCTAGGAATTTTTCTAGAACATTCTTTTCTTGAATATTATTCAAGAAAGTTTCGGATTGTTTCGTATTCCACCAATTTGTAACCCAAGATTCCAGACTTTTTTGAACTAAGAGATCGATCCACCAGGGCAAAAAAACTATAGATGCAAGATATGGGAGGTTAGTGAATGCTTTTTTTTGTGGCATTTTTAATCTGTGAATTGCTAATAAAACCACCCCATTCGTCGAATCTATCCAATCTGCTATTTCTATGAAATATCAGTTCTATAACAAGGTATCAAACCTATACCTAACTTATGAATTTACCCCCCCCTTTTTTTATGTTTGTCCTTGAATCTAGAAGTAGGATAAGGTTCCGCGTCGAAGTGGAATGAAGAAATAAAAAAAGAGTGTTTCCAGATATCTCAATTGGTCAAATTCGAAGCAATTGCATCCTTTCGATGAATGCCCGAACGAACCACCTCAAGTCATGAATACTATTCGGACTTCGAGACAAAAGAAAACCCTTAGCTTAGATCCATTATTTCGAAAAGTTTCGCCGGCTATGCTTAGCCTGGAATAGTTGAGGGAAATTTATAAAAAATATGGATGTGATGATGAAATCAAAAACGAGTGGCAAAACCAGAGAAAAATGCTAGTTATAAACGATCCAATCATTTGAGAATCCAGGAGCAAAACAAAAGAAGGGAAAAGAAACACCAAGTGACAAAAGAAAAGAGAGGTCATTGAATATGATCCATCAGTTCAGTATGGAATCTATCAATCCAAAATAGCGGAACCAAAAAGATGAATTATGTATTCTGAAATGTTCTGATACATTTGATGAATCTAGACTTATTAGTAGTAGATTTGATTTGTTGCTTGCTTGTTAATAATTCATAATTATTACGGAAGAATTGCGTTTATTTCCATACAGATAAAATAAAAAAATGCGGAGTTCAGTTCATTTCAAAATACTTCAATCGGTACACGCAAGAAATAGGCCAATTCTGCAGCTTTTTGTTCCATTTCTCTTGGAGTCAAATTCTCCTCACTCTGAGTCAAAGGAACGGCGCCCTGTCCTCTAATTTCCATATAAAGGACACAACGAGGAAAAAGACCCTCTTTAACCTCGATTCGAATCGACTGGACATCTCTCATAAGGAATCGAAGGAGGATACGACGATTTTTTCCAGGAAATCCCCAACGAAAAATAGACACTATTCCTTCTTTTCTATCGAATCGATCATAACCACTACCTACATTCCACGAAATTGTGCACCACAAATAGGTGCTAATGAAAAGACCCGCGATCCCATAGAAAGACATCACGAACCCTTGTGGAAAAAAAAAGATTTGCTGAGATGGAAATAAGGATATCAGATTCCGACCAAGATAACTAGAAGTTCCAACCAATAAGAATCCTAATGACCCTAAAAGAAGGATACAGGCCCAGCAGAAATTACTTGTTTTTCGAGACCCCGCTATAAGTTTTATCCATATACGTTCTGATCGCCAGTTCATACTAGATCCAGTTTCTTTTTATTGGAATTGAGAGAATAACCCAAATGAATTTTTACTTTCCTTTTTTTGTTCCCAAAGTCACTCTCATCAACTAGCACGATTATTATGTGAACCTTTAGGAGTTATTCATCCAATTGATTAGATAAGATCGAAAAAAAGCATCTGCTTCATTGGATCTCACTATGTATATCTACATACATATAGATACCTTGCGTTTCGGTTTCAGACATCTGCGGATCGATTTGAAATTGAAACTAGCTCTACTGAAAATGAAATGAATACCTTTATCCACAGATCGCGGTTCCACATACATAAGAAAGAAAAGAACTCTTATGTATGTGTTCGGAGGAAGCCGTATCTTGTACCTTATTTCACAAATCTATATTATGATCAAGTGCAGGTTTTGAAAGACCTCGATGGGATTTGCTTCCATCGGATCTAGAAAATCTTGTTCTTTTGAAGATGAAGAGATAAAGAAGCCATTGCAATTGCCGGAACTACTAGGCCCACTAAAGGCACAAAAAGAGAGGGTAAGTTGAAAGTTGTCATAGAATGAATACCTCGAGTTCATATTTTTTTTTACCTGTTAGAAAGATTGCTTATGATAAGTATAATTATCTATTATAAGTAGATAATTAAGTGCCAGAAAAAGTGGACCGATTCGCCTTTGAAGAGTGGCCTTAGCCCGTCCATAAAGACTTACTCGTTGCCCGAATCTGCTTCTCCTGACGAAATCCTCAGATTTCCTGAATCGGCAGGACTCTCAAGAGGAGTCGTACTAATATCAAAATTTCTCCAAGCCCTTAACGAACTTGCTCGTAACTGTCTAATATCTATACGGCGCGCATGCTTCCAACGCCTAGTCACATTAGTGCGGACGTTTGCTATTGCTATTGAATGCTGTCTTTTATGATACCTTTCCAAGGTTGCGATGTCCTCTTCGGAGAAGAGGGAACTCGCTTCCTCCCATTTTGAGGGTACTTCTCTCCTTAGTTTGAGGAGTTTAGGATGAAGGTCCGCTACAGCACGGGGGCCCATGTCTTCCAGTATTTTTTCAATATGTTGTATTTGAGCGTTCTGGGCAGAAAATTCCTTCGCTAACTCCAGATACTCAGGTTCTATTAGTAGTTCTTGGAAGCTTAACCCGCCGTCGAGCAGTCGATCTAATTTCTGCTCAAGGCGACGAATTCGAGGACCAAAGCAAAAGCTCTTTAGTTCTTCTAGAATACGGACTTCGTTGGGGGTCCATTCCCTCCCTTGCAGCCTACTTTCATCTGTCTCTTCGATCGGGTTAGGACCCCCTTCGCCCTCCATTTCGATCTCTGAAATAGAGTCTCTTTCGGATGGATCATCCGAAGGCTCCTCTTGCATTATAGAAGTCGTTGGCCTACTTTCACCTGTCTCTTCGATCCGGGGGTTCGGACCCCCTTCGCCCTCCATTTCGATCTCTGAAATAGAGTCTCTTTCGGATGGATCATCCGAAGGCTCCTCTTGCATTATAGAAGTCGTTGGCCTACTTTCACCTGTCTCTTCAATCCGGGGATTCGGACCCCCTTCGTCTTCTACAGTCATTTCTATGAATGAAATAGAGNNNTTCGGATGGATCATCCGAAGGCTCCTCTTGCATTATAGAAGTCGTTGGCCTACTTTCACCTGTCTCTTCAATCCGGGGATTCGGACCCCCTTCGTCTTCTACAGTCATTTCTATGAATGAAATAGAGTCTCCTTCGGATGGATCATCCGAAGGCTCCTCTTGCATTATAGAAGTCGTTGGCCTACTTTCACCTGTCTCTTCGATCCGGGGATTAGGACCCCCTTCGTCTTCTACAGTCATTTCTATGAATGAAATAGAGTCTCCTTCGGATGGATCATCCGAAGGAGACTCTTGCATTATAGAAGTCGTTGGGAGTTTTTCGCGGGGAGGAGTTTTGGGCGGTTTGGGGAAGACGAATCCCAAAAGGGTCAATCCGACCCCAACTACAATTGGAAAACTTATCGTTGACACTACTGGAATCACTATCCATTTCCATACAAACTCTCTCCACCCTTTATTGGGTTTTTTTTGATTCATAGCACCTAGACATAAATTGGAAAAAATGGGAATGGAAGTAGATTTCTACGGAAATGAATAGTTCGTGGATTTTGGAAGGCACTCGAACTCGTTCCGAGCTGTAGACGCCCGCCATGCGCGCGCTCTGCATCCTCTTTGATTTGAGCCTGTAACAGTAAAAAAAGAAAAATTTCGATAGGAAAGTGTGTTATTTCAGTGAATTTTAAGTCAATTGGGGAATATAGTTTTTCCTTTATTTATATATATATTTTTCTTTCTGCATCTTATGTATCTTAAGTCAAATGTATCTTAAGTCAAAAAAAGTAATTTGTAAAAACACTAGCCTCTTTTGGTCGATAACGATAAAAAAGCCGCAAATCGATCAAAAAAAAATCCAAAATCAAAAATAGGGCTTCATTACATACAATTTTTTTGGAAGATCTTTCGGGGGAGCCGGGCTACTAAAATGAACAAAAAAAGAGTTCTGCACCACGAACTTTGTACCGCGCACAGCACTTATATGGGCTCTCAAAAGTCACGTAGGAGCGAGTGGCGAAAGGGAATGGGAAAGAAAAAACGAAAGAAAGGAAAGGGGTTGCTGAGATTCTATTTGGACTCTATCTGAAATGACTCTTGCCTATTCCCACCTATCCACTCCTTAAGATCGGACTGTTGGGTTTTCAAACAACTAACTTGACTTTAAAGATTCATATTTTTTGTTTGAATGAGAAGAGGCACCATAGAAACAAAGAAAAAAGAAGCCGAAACAGCATCGAATTCTTTTCTTTCCCTATCTACAAAAAGAAAGGGAGGTATATCTCTAGACACCTAGATGGAGAAGTATGGGTCGTGGTCTAGACTATTAACCAATATGTCTGAATGTCTGATGATCCATATCGAATTTTTCTGAGTATCTATTGGTAACTACATGCCAGGAACCAGATTTGAACTGGTGACACGAGGATTTTCAGTCCTCTGCTCTACCAGCTGAGCTATCCCGACCCTTCCCGACATAGCATACCCATCCTACTAGATGGATTAGGTCTCTGTCAATTCAAATGAAAGAGAATCAAAAAGCATTACAAATTACAAAGTTTTACTCAGGTAATTTCTGAGATCTTCAACAAGAATACTTTGTAAGTTTCATTGAATTAAGAATCATGATATGTACTGTGAATGATTCAAACAGGGGTTCCTTACTCAGAGATGTTCTTTTGTACGTATATCGTACATCTCAAGGACTTGTGATAACAGAGAAGCATTTCTGCTCCGATCCAGTTGGCAAAGCGTAGAGTGAATCAGAAACATATCGTGGAATGGAACCGCTGATGAAAAAAAAAGGGGGATAGAGTTAGGGGGATGGGCCTTTTTTTTTTGAGTGTGAGTGGGGATAGAGGGACTTGAACCCTCACGATTTCTAAAGTCGACGGATTTTCCTCTTACTATAAATTTCATTGTTGTCGGTATTGCTATTGACATGTAGAATGGGACTCTATCTTTATTCTCGTCCGATTAATCAGTTCGTTAAAAGATCTATCAGACTATGGAGTGAATGATTTGATCACTGAATTTGTGGGGATCGATTCACAATAATGCTTCCATTTTTCATATAAAATAAAAAAAGAAGGATTCGGGGAGGAATTAATATGAATCGTTTGATATTTTAGTATACATATGTATCTAGGTTCATCCTTCATCCCTTCCTTGGAAAAATTCCTCTAGCAACGCAGTCTACCCCATTCGTTAGAACAGCTTCCGTTGAGTCTCTGCACCTATCCTTTTTGGATTCTTGTTTTCGGAATCCCCCCTTTTTTCTGAAAACAGGATTTGGCTCAGGATTGCCCATTTTTGATTCCAGGGTTTCTCTGAATTTGAAAGTTATCACTTAGTAGGTTTCCATACTAAGGCTCAATCCAATCAAGTCCGTAGCGTCTACCAATTTCGCCATATCCCCTTTTTTTTGTTTTGAAACTAGGATCTCCTTCCCCCTCTTTCTTTTCTTTCTCATTTTTCTTTCATTTTTGCTTATACCGTTACCGTAACCTTTGAATTCATTAGTTCATTAGATAGGATTCTATATCTAAAAAGTTTATCCGTTTACTCCTATTTGATTTCTTATGTATCTTATCTATCGGAGAACGGGTATTTGGTCCAATCAGAAATGATTCTAGCATTGATGAATCCGCAATTCAACATGGATGGATCTATACCACAGAATATATGCCTCTCTTCTTATCATTTTTAACGCGCTGTTTTTCATACTTGAACGGTCGATTCTTTGTTGTCTTATCGCTCTGAATGAAACCAGAGGAATGTCTCATTTTTTTTCTGTTCTGTATTGTATCCTTATTATCTTGATTCTTTCTAATCATATTCATATAAATAGTAAATAGAAAAGAGAATCCTAAAACTAAAAACGAAAACTGAGAACTAAAATCAATGAGAAATAGAAAATCAAAAGAGAAATCCTATTTGAGATTTCTTGTTAGAGAATATTCATTCTGAATTCGATTTCCATTCTTTCTATATGCTAGAGGATTTCTGAATAGCTAAGATCCTGGCAGTTTGCGGAATTCCTATGAAAAATTTCTGTTATGTGAGCCCGCTTAGCTCAGAGGTTAGAGCATCGCATTTGTAATGCGATGGTCATCGGTTCGATTCCGATAGCCGGCTTTTTTATTTGTTCGATTTTCTACTTTGAAACATGAATGTCTCCTTGACACCAAGGAATGGAATATTGAAAAGACTTCTTTACCGTATTTCAAAAAGTAACTGATCTAGTATGTCGTAAGAACTTCCAACTATGAATCTATGAATAAAAAAAAAAAAAAAGCTTCGAGCAATTAGGAACAAATCAAGAAAAGTATTCTTAACTTGCTATATATACCAAAGAGTCTGAATATTGATACAATTCATTTCATTCTTCTTTGTAGTCTTCTTCTTTGTAGTACAGTACTTCAGTAGATTGTGCTTCGTTTCTCATTTAGTTCAGTCTTAATTTAGGTTTAGTCTTTCAATTGAATTTTCAATAAAAAAAGGAGTCTTTATGTCTCGTTACCGAGGGCCTCGTCTCAAAAAAATAAACCGTCTGGGGGCTTTACCGGGACTAACTAGTAAAGTGCCTAACGTCCCCCACGATGATCGTCCAAAGAGAAAGAACAACAACAAAAAATCTCAATATCGGAGTCGTCTAGAGGAAAAACAAAAATTGCGTTTTCATTATGGTCTGACAGAGCGACAATTACTTAAATACGTTCGTATCGCTGGAAAAACCAAAGGATCAACAGGTCAGGTTTTACTACAATTACTTGAAATGCGTTTGGATAACATACTTTTTCGATTGGGTATGGCTTCGACCATTCCTGGGGCCCGGCAATTAGTTAATCATAGACATATTTTAGTTAATGGTTGTCTAGTAGATATCCCAAGTTATCGCTGCAAACCCCGAGATATTATTACAACGAAGGATGAACAAAAAACCAGAGCTCTGATTCAAACTTCTCTTGCTTCACCCTCCCAGAAGAAGAAGAAATTGCCAGAACATTTGACTCTTCACTCATCCCAATATAAAGGATTAGTCAAGCAAATAATAGCTCGTCGTCGGGTTGGTTTGAAAATCGAAGAGTTGCGAGTTGTAGAATATTATTCCCGTCAAACTTGAATGAACCTAACTAAAAGAACAAAGCTTCGGAAATTTTGGACCCCTTTTCGACAAAATAAATCGACCTAAGATAAGATAGGGGGTTTCCCAGTTATGTATCATAAACGGATCGGCGGGGATATTTTCATTCCTTGGCCGCTCTTTCCAGTATTTTTCCGTACTACAAATACAAAACTACAAAAATGAGGAATCGAAAATCTATATCAAAGAAAGATCCACTTGCTAGAAGTATTCGTTGTTGATACATTGTGGTCAATAAGGTTCGTGAATTCCGTGAAGGGACGGAAAGAGAGGGATTCGAACCCTCGGTAAACGAAAGCCTACATAGCAGTTCCAATGCTACGCCTTGAACCGCTCGGCCATCTCTCCTACAAAATCTGATGTTCTGATTATGTCCTAGACAGTGAATCGCGAGTTATTGAAAATACATAGATAACTAAAAAGACCCCATATGTGTTTCACATTCATAGTGAGAGACCTGGACATTCATAGACCGGTCTACTCACAATATACAATATCTCGTAGGAAAGATTATGCAAAAAGACAACATTTTGATTTTATGTGGATTGATCCGCCGGAGCAATCTCATGCGTGCACTTTGGACGATACTAATTGCACGGATTTTCGCCAAAGTGAGGAAACTCTTGTGGGGACTGATCCAACGGATCAATCTCACCACACAGTTAACCTCACTTTACTCCCGATTCGTAATACTCTCTCATGTTTTTTTACAAAAACTGATCTTCTCTCTTATTATTACTTGCCACTGTTGGGTTGCCCCGCAATCTAAGGTTCCCTTGACTAGAACTATGCCTTCCCAATTCCAGTACTTCCGGAAAGAGTATTCAGGGAACGTACGCAAAACCTTTGGGCTAGTTCATCCAATGAATCGCCGTACCGAACGTGGACTCTCCAGGCAGACCTGGAAAATGGCAGATAACTTAGGTTTTGGGCATACACTAACACCTTCCTCTTTATGGTTGAACCCACACAACCGCGACATCGATGAGGGCCCTCTCGATCGGCGAGACCAGTCCCAAATTCTATGGGAACAAAATTGCGACCTCGCCTCCGAGCTGGCACGAAAAAAAAGCCAGTTGGCCGGCTTCGCCGCGTTCTGCCTATATATGCAAAATATGCAAAGAGCTCTCCTAAGCTCTCGGAATTCATACCGAGAGCTCTCTAGGAGGTCGGAGAGCCAAATCCAAGATTTGCAGGAAGAACTTTTATGGCGCCAGGAACAGCTTGAGATTGCGCGTAACGAATCCGGAGTCTTCCAGATAAATTGTAGCAACCTCAAACATGAGCTGTCAAATGTACAACGGACATCGGATATGTACCAGGCGTTCAACCTAGAGATTCAAAGATGGAGTCTAAATGAGACTGACAGATATGAGGAATTGGCTGCGAGCCTTAGAGAGAAAGATAACGCCTTGGAAACGTCTTACAGAGAGCTTAGGAGGTCGGAGAGCCAAATCCAAGATTTGCAGGAAGAACTTTTATGTAGCCAGGAACAGCTTGATATTGCGCGTAACGAATCCATAGTCTTCCAGATAAATTGTAGCGACCTCAAACATGAGCTGTCAAATGTACAACGGACATCGGAACGGACATCGGATATGTACCAGGCACACAAGCTAGAGATTCAAAGATGGAGTCAAAATGAGATTGACAGATATGATGCGAGCCTTAGAGAGAAAGACAACGCCTGGGAAACGTCTTGCAGAGAGCTTAGGAGGTCGGAGAGGCAAATCCAAGATTTGCAGGAAGAACTTTTATGTAGCCAGGAACAGCTTGAGATTGCGCGTAACGAATCCGGAGTCTTCCAGATAAATTGTAGCAACCTCAAACATGAGCTGGCAAATGTACAACGGACATCGGATATGTACCAGGCACACAACCTAGAGATTCAAAGATGGATGGTAGATGAGACTCAAAACTGTATAGTAAATAGTGATTGATTTGCCATAGAACTTGCCTGGGCTACGGGGACGCCACGAACCCGCAGCCCACCAACCAAGAGAAAAAGAGAGTTCAAAAACGCTCTCGATATAGATCTGACGCATCAATGCGAACAATTCGAAATAGCAAAATAGAAAACTTTTTTCTCAAAGTCAAAGAAAGAAAGATTCGTAGCTCGGGGGATAAAAAAAACAGGCATTTTTTTTTTAACGAGTCTTTTTTGTGTGATTTCGTACTGTCCAATTCCTTTGTTTGTGGGATTCTTTTCCCACGAGAGGTAATGAGAAGAATTAGGGAATGGATGGTGAACTATGCCTAGATCACAGATAAATGGAAATTTTATTGATAAGACCTCTTCAATTGTAGCCAATATCTTATTACGAATAATTCCGACAACTTCAGGAGAAAAAGAGGCATTTACCTATTACAGAGATGGTGCGATTTGATTCTTTTTATTTATTTACCATTCTCATTCTTACGCGCGAGAAAGGCACATGATTCGGGATAGAACGAAAAAAGATTATTCTATTTTTATATATTATCTTAAAATAAACCTGAAAGAAACCTACGCTTCGTGAAGGTGAAGTTTGCAAATAGAACAATTCCTTCTATCGTGTATCCCCGAGTGATGCAGCCTCAGATGCTTCCATTTTCAATTTGAGTATTGAGCGAAAGGTTACACCTATAGGTTCTTACAAGTCAATCCTACTCCACTAGTACCAATAGGCGGCATAGAGGAAGAAGCACTACACCTAGGAATCAACAACAGGAAAACTTTAGTTATAACTTACCCCCTTTTTCTTATTGGGATCGGGACTAACAAACAAGAGTGGTTGGGACAACAAACATCCATCTCGTTCGTACTTTGGATACCCGTAGAACCATCGAAGTCCGTTGAAGTGACTCATTCCTGGAAATAGGAGGCGTTGAGGACAAAGAAATTGTTGGAGTTACCTTTTTTTTTCTATCTACCACCAATACGCTGGATGTTAAGAAAAGGCCTCTTGCAGGAAGGCTGGCTCGAGATTTCTTCTAAAAATACTAGCCCCTGTCAGTTCATAATGAGAATCTTGCAATATCTTTTTTTTTTTTGATTCCATGGATTCTTATCATTCATTATGTACAGAAGGGAGGAGCCGTATGAGATTGAAATCTCACGTACGGTTCTGGAACGGGGATTCTTTGAATAGAATGAACAACCGTAACGGATG